AAAAAAATGGTTTCTATTTCTAAGAGTTTTCAAAAAAAGAACAAAAGGGTTTCTAAAGAGATCAAAAGAAAAAACAAGATGGGTTATCAAACTAGTTCTATTTATAAAAAGAAAAATGAAAGAACTTACAACAGAAAACCTAATTGTTTTATTAGCACTGAGGAAAGTCAAAGTATCTGAACCAAATGAAAATAGAAAAGATTCCATAATCAGTAATAAGATCACCCCGGAATCATCTCTTAGAGTTGGATCCATGGATTGGACAAATTATTCATTGATAGAAAAAAAAATGAAGGATCGAGCTGATAGGACAACTCCAATCAGGGATCAAATAGAAAGGATCACAAAAGACAAGAAAGATAATTTTCTAACTCCAAATATAAATATTAGTACTAACGAGCGAAGTTGTAGTGATAAAAGACCAGAATCGCAGAAACCCATTTGGAAGGTATTCAAAAGGAGAAGTGCCCGATTAATCCCGAAATGGAACTATTTTCTAAAATCTTTTATTCACAGAATATACATAGATATCTTTCTATGTGCCATTAATATTCCCAGGGTCAATGCCCAACTTTTCCTTGAATTAAGGATAAGAAATAAAATGCTCGATAAATACATTTACAATGATGAAACAAATCAAAATAAAATTCATTTTATTTCGACTATCAAATCGCTTTCTAATATTAGAAATATTAGAAAGCGATTTGATAGTAATAATAATTCACAGATTTATTGTGACTTATCTTTTTTGTCCCAAGCATATGTATTTTACAAATTATCACAAACCCAAGTTATTAACTTGTATTACTTGAAATCCCTATTTCAACATCACGGAGCCTACCCCTTTAGTAATATTAAGGGTAATATAAAGGACTATTTTGGGGCACGAGGAATATTTGATTCTGAATCAAGACATAAGCAACTGCCGAATTTTAAAATAAATGAATGGAAAAACTGGTTAAGGGGTCATTATCAATATAATTTATCTCATACTAGATGGTCTCGATTAGTACCGCGAAAGTGGCGAAATGAGGTCAATCAACACCATAGGAGTAAAAAGAAAGACTCAAGGGATTCCTATGAAAAAGACCAATTCAAATTAATTCATTACGAGAAAAATAATTCTTATGCAGTGGATTTATTGCCGAGTCCTAAAGCAAAATTTGAAAAAAATTACAAATATGATCTTTTATCCCATAAATATATTAATTATGGGTATAGGAAGGACTCATATATTTATGGATTCCCATTACAAGTAAACGGGAGCCGAGAGATTCCATATAATTACAACACACATAAATCCGAACTTTTTTATGTACCTGGCGATATAGCTATTAGCGATTATCTAGGAAAGGAATATATTCTCGGTACGGATAAAAATCCGGATAGAAAATATTTTGATTGGAGAATCATCCATTTTTGTCTTATAAACAATATTGAGACCTGGGGCAATATGAATACCAAGATCCACACTAATAAAAATACTAAGATTGGGACTAATAATTATCAAATAATTAATAAGAAAGAGATATTTTATCTCACGATTCATCAAGAAATCAACCCATCCAATCAAAAAAATAACCTTTTTGATTGGATGGGAATGAATCAAGAAATCCTATATCGTCCCAGATCAAATCTGAAATCTTGGTTCTTCCCAGAATTTATGCTACTTTATGAGGTTTATAAGACTAAACCGTGGATCATACCAATCAAATTACTTCTTTTCAATTTAGATGGAAATCAAAATATTAGTCAAAAGAAAAACATCAAGGGAAATCAAAAAAGGGAGCTTCATATATCATCTAATCAAAAAGAACATCGTGAATTAGAGACTCGGAACCAAGAAGAAAAAGAACGGCAGGACCAAAAAGATCCTGGATTAGATGCACAAACTCAAGGGAATCTTGGATCAGGTGCACAAAACCAAAAAGATGTTGAAGAGGATTCTACGCGATCAGACAGTAAGAAACGCAGCAAGAAAAAGAAACCCAAGAGCAAGAGCAATAAAGAAGCGGAACTAGAATTCGTCCTGAAAAGATATTTTCTTTTTCAATTGAGATGGGACTATCCTTTGAATCAAAAAATGATCAATAATATCAAGGTATATTGTCTCCTGCTTAGGCTGATGAATCCAAGGGAAATTGCCCGAGCCTCTATTCAAAGAGGAGAAATATGCCTGGCTGCAATGAAGATTCAGAAGGATTTAGCCGTTACAGAATTGATAAAAAGGGGAATATTAATTCTCGAACCCGTTCGTCTGTCTATTAAATGGGATGGACAATTTATTATGTATCAAACCATAGGTATTTCCTTGGTACATAAGAGTAAGCACAAAACTAATCGAAGATGCCGAGAAAAAAGATATGTTGATGAGAATTATTTCGATGTATCCATTGAACGACATGGAAGGATGCTTGTGAATGGAGACAAGAATAATTATGATTTGCTTGTTCCTGAAAATATTCCATCTCTTAGACGTCGTAGAGAATTGAGAATTCTAATTCGTTTCAATTCTGGGAATGGGAACATTGTGGATAGAAATCCAGTATTTTTGAATGGGAACGGCGCACATAACTGTGAGCAATTTGTGGATAGGGACAAGCATCTTGATACAGATACAAATAAATTCATGAAATTGAAATTCTTTATTTGGCCCAATTATCGATTAGAAGATTTAGCTTGCATGAATCGCTATTGGTTTGATACCAATAATGGAAGTCGTTTCAGTATGTCAAGGATACATCTGTATCCATGATTCAGAATTCGTTGATGGTACAGTCAATTTCCTATACATTACAGGACATATCCGCTATATGGGACAGACATCTGTACACACACGTCATGTTATATTCTGATAATGATACTGATTCAGTGGCGTATCAATTGGATCTAGGAATGAATCAGCAGGATCTTCTTAGGTCCAAATCCTTCTGTTTCGGAAGTGCAAGAATATTCCATGCCTTTTTTTGTATCCGAATCAAATCAAAAAAATACACTTTTTGATTTTTTTGATTTGATTCGGATACAAAAAAAGTAGTATATGAATAAATCCGGATTATTGTCTGCACCAGATCAAAATGACTGGCATTATTATTCCTGATCGGGAAAATCCATATCTGTGGAAAAGAAAGGAACAAAAAAAAAGAGAAGAATTTTTTTGATTTTATGTTATGGTAAGAAAATCGTTCATCTCAGTTATTCCGCAAGAGGAAAAGAAGGGGTCTGTTGAATTTCAAGTATTCAGTTTCACCAATAAAATACGGAGACTTACTTCACATTTAGAATTGCACAAAAAAGATTATTTATCTCAGAGAGGTCTGCGGAGAATTCTTGGAAAACGTCAACGGCTGTTGGCTTATTTGTCAAAGAAAAATCGAGTACGTTATAAGGAATTAATCAGTCAGTTGGATATTCGCGAGCCAAAGACTCGGTAATTGGAAAATTCGTTTGAATTATTCGGTTCATTAGATCTTGCATTTTGATGAATCTAGTTTCGTTTTCAGCAATTCATAGAATAATGAATCGGGGAAGAAAACATATGACTGTACCAGCTACAAGAAAAGACCTCATGATAGTTAATATGGGTCCTCACCACCCATCAATGCATGGTGTTCTTCGACTCATCATTACTCTAGATGGTGAAGATGTTATTGACTGTGAACCCATATTGGGTTATTTACACAGAGGGATGGAAAAAATTGCAGAAAACAGAACAATTATACAATATCTCCCTTATGTGACACGTTGGGATTATTTAGCTACTATGTTCACAGAAGCAATAACGGTAAATGCACCAGAAGAATTGGGAAATATTCAAATACCTAAAAGAGCCAGTTATATCAGAGTAATTATGCTGGAGCTGAGTCGTATAGCTTCTCATTTGTTATGGCTTGGACCTTTTATGGCTGATATCGGTGCACAGACTCCTTTCTTCTATATTTCCAGAGAAAGAGAATTGCTATATGATCTATTCGAAGCTGTCACAGGTATGCGAATGATGCATAATTATTTCCGTATCGGAGGAGTGGCTGCTGATCTACCTCATGGCTGGATAGATAAATGTTTGGATTTCTGCGATTATTCTTTAACAGGAGTTGCTGAATATCAAAAGCTTATTACGCGCAATCCTATCTTTTTAGAACGAGTTGAAGGAGTGGGCTTTATTGGTGAAGAGGAAGCAATAAATTGGGGGTTATCAGGACCAATGCTACGAGCTTCCGGAATACAATGGGATCTTCGTAAAGTCGACCATTATGAGTGTTATGATGAATTCGATTGGGAAGTCCAGTGGCAAAAAGAAGGAGACTCATTAGCTCGTTATTTAGTACGAATTGGTGAAATGACAGAATCCATAAAAATTATTCAGCAGGCTCTGGAAGGAATTCCAGGGGGGCCCTATGAAAATTTGGAAGTCCGGCGCTTTGATAGAGCAAGGGATTCCGAATGGAATGATTTTGAATATAGATTCATTAGTAAAAAGCCTTCTCCCGCTTTTGAATTGTCGAAGCAAGAACTTTATGTGAGAGTAGAAGCCCCAAAGGGAGAATTAGGTATTTTTCTGATAGGAGATAATAGTGTTTTTCCCTGGAGATGGAAAATTCGTCCACCAGGTTTCATCAATTTGCAAATTCTTCCTCAGCTGGTTAAAAGAATGAAATTGGCTGATATCATGACGATACTAGGTAGTATAGATATCATTATGGGAGAAGTTGATCGTTGAAATGATAATTGATACGACAGAAATACAAGTTATCAATTCTTTTTCCAGATCGGAATCCTCAAAAGAGTTCTATGGACTCATATGGCTGCTTGTGCCTATTTTGACTCCTGTATCGGGAATCATAATAGGGGTATTAGTGATTGTGTGGTTAGAAAGAGAAATATCCGCAGGGATACAACAGCGCATTGGGCCTGAATATGCCGGTCCCTTGGGGATTCTTCAAGCTCTAGCAGATGGGACGAAACTACTTTTCAAAGAAGATATTCTCCCATCTAGAGGAGATATTCGTTTATTCAGTGTCGGACCATCTATAGCGGTCATATCAATTCTACTGAGTTATTTAGTAATTCCTTTTGGCTATCGCCTTGTTATAGCAGATATCAGTATAGGTGTTTTTTTATGGATCGCCATTTCAAGTATTGCTCCCATTGGACTTCTTATGTCAGGATATGGGTCGAATAATAAATATTCTTTTTCAGGTGGTCTACGAGCTGCTGCTCAATCTATTAGTTATGAAATACCATTAACTCCATGTGTGTTATCAATATCTCTACGTGTGATTCGTTGAAACATTCACTTTTATCTCCTTCCTTTTTTCTAGGAAAAACGTTGAATAGATAGAATATCTATCTTTATTTTGATTCATCATTCGGATCGATGAGCTCAACCAGACAGTTAATTGAGTGAAACAAAACTGCTTATGAATTCGCAGTAAGAAGATTGAGTCTCATTCCCTATGTACGAGAGTAAAGTGGAAGTAAACATAAGCAGTGGAAACTGTTTACCCCAGGATCGGTTGATTAGTCATCATGTCTTGAAGCGGGTGTAAAAGATCAACTGTATGGAGTTTCTACTATTGTATGTATTACCATACCGGGGATCAATCAAAAATGAGTGGACGGTTAGGAACACCAAGGTGCACAAAGGATTAGTAATGGAGATGATGTAAGATATCCAAAGAGATATTTCTGCATTAAACGGAATCATAATGAGGGCTTGAGGTTGGTAGAAATGATCAAGCAGTATTTCCCCATGATCCCGATCCAGAGTATGCTCCTATCCACTGATTAAAGAATAACTATCAGGAACGAAGTAATCCTTTATTTTCTAGAGCCCCCTCTGCGAACGAAGAACAGGAACGAAAGAAATGGAATGCAATAGGAAAAAGAAATCTATAATAGAAATAATAATAATAAGAGGTCTTTGTTTATTCTTTCTTTCCTCCATCCATACTCATTCATCCAGATGGAATTCTTATCATGATTCATGATTCATGAACTAGTGTAATGTCTAATTCTTCTTCGTAATCGAAAGATAGGGGTCGAAATATCTATTAGCGAGTATTTTATTGAAAGATCGAGTTATTACTGAACAAAGAAAAATCGTAAAGGATGAGATGGATTCAGAAGCTCTTTTTATTTGTTATTAATTAAAGCAGACAGAATTCCATTGGTCTAATTTGGGACACTCCGATGCATCTTTACTCTACCCTACAAACATGCCGAGGTAATACCAAACCAGTCCTTAGATTTCTTCGTGGCCATCGAGGAGCCGTATGAGGCTGAGGTCTCATGTACGGTTCTGGAATAGAGATGGGACAGTGATGTTATCATCGACTATAATTATCTAACAGTTCAAGTACAGTTGATATAGTTGAGGCACAGTCAAAATATGGGTTTTGTGGATGGAATCTGTGGCGTCAACCCATAGGGTTTATAGTTTTTCTAATTTCTTCCCTAGCGGAATGTGAGAGATTGCCCTTTGATTTACCAGAAGCAGAAGAGGAATTAGTAGCAGGTTATCAAACCGAATATTCAGGTATTAAATCTGGTTTATTTTATGTTGCTTCTTACCTAAATCTACTAGTTTCTTCATTATTTGTAACAGTTCTTTACTTAGGCGGATGGAATCTTTCTATTCCGTACATATCAATTCCTGAACTTTTCGGAATAAATAAAATCGGTGGAGTCTTTGGAAGGACAATCGGTATCCTTATTACATTAGCAAAAGCTTATTTGTTCCTGTTCGTTCCTATCACAACAAGATGGACTTTACCCAGGATGAGAATGGACCAACTTTTAAATCTTGGATGGAAATTTCTTTTACCTATTGCTCTAGGTAATCTATTATTGACAACTTCTTCCCAACTAATTTCACTCTAACAGAATAGGATATTCTAGATTCATAACCTCTCGGAAGCAAGAGAAAGAAACATCAAATTATTCATGGATAGCCACGATATGTTCCCTATGCTGAATGGGTTCATGAATTATGGTCAACAAACAGTACGAGCTGCAAGGTACATTGGTCAAAGTTTCATGATTACCTTATCTCACACGAATCGTTTACCTGTAACTATTCAATATCCTTATGAAAAATCGATCACATCAGAGCGTTTTCGTGGTCGAATCCACTTTGAATTTGATAAGTGCATTGCTTGTGAAGTATGTGTTCGCGTATGCCCGATAGATCTACCCGTTGTTGATTGGAGATTGGAAACCTATATTAGAAAAAAAGGATTGCTTAATTATAGTATTGATTTTGGAATCTGTATATTTTGTGGTAACTGCGTCGAGTATTGCCCGACAAACTGTTTATCAATGACTGAAGAATATGAACTTTCTACTTATGATCGTCACGAATTGAATTATAATCAAATTGCTTTGGGTCGGTTACCAATGTCAGTAATTGGAGATTACACAATTCGAACAATTATGAATTCGACTCCAATGAAAATAGCCGTGGATAAATCCCTTGATTCAAGAACAATTACCAATTACTAAGATTAAGTTTTGATCTAAGGGAGAGAAGTTTCTTTCATTTTGGTTGGTCAGTAACTACAAATGATAACTATATTTGATTTGTTAGAATCCAGGCTTAATTTGTATTTAGAATATATTCATATATCCACTATCCGCGATGATTTCGAAAAATGAAGAACTCTTTTTTTTCTTCGGATACATAAGCCGGATTGATCCAATAACTGTAACTGTATCTACAATCCACACCACATTAGGATTCAATTTCATTAAGAATGTATCAATAAAAAAAATAGGGTAACCCTTTTTCCTTTTCTTTTTTTATGGGCCTGGTCAGTAAAATACGGTCATGAAATATTTCTACTTATTTATCTCATATTTTACACATAATGGATTTACCTGGACCAATACATGATATTCTTTTAGTATTTCTGGGATCAGGTCTTATATTAGGCGGTCTGGGAGTGGTATTACTTACCAATCCAATTTATTCTGCCTTTTCATTGGGATTGGTTCTTGTTTGTATATCCTTATTCCATATTCCATCGAACTCCTATTTTGTAGCTGCTGCACAGCTCCTTATTTACGTCGGAGCCATAAATGTCTTAATCGTATTTGCTGTGATGTTCATGAATGGTTCAGAATATCACAATTATTTCCATCTTTGGACCGTCGGAGACGGGGTCGCTTCACTGGTTTGTACAAGTATTCTTTTTTCACTAATTGCTACTATCCTAGATACGTCATGGTACGGGATTATTTGGACTACAAGATCAAACCAGATCGTAGAGCAGGACCTGATAAGTAACGTTCAACAGATTGGGATTCATTTATCAACAGACTTTTATCTTCCATTTGAACTCATTTCTATAATTCTTTTAGTTGCTTTGGTAGGTGCAATCGCTATGGCTCGTCAGGAATAAATACTTAGAATTAGAAATCCCAAATCCAATAAATGAAAAGAAAGAAAGAAGAAATAAGGTCTTGTTCTGTGTTATCACATCTATTTTCCTTCAATTCTAGTTTCATTCTATTTTCATATTGTTGATATATTGATTCAATTGAAAAGTTTGTTTTTAGTTCGACCCATTACCAATAACTTCCTTTGTCCCATACTTCTTATATTATAGTCAACCGAATCAGTTAAATTCTTTGTTGTTCATATTGAAATGAATGGAGATTTATGAGGAGTTGGTCAATGATGCTCGAGCATGTACTTGTTTTGAGTGCCTATTTATTTTCTATAGGTATCTATGGATTGATCACAAGCCGAAACATGGTTAGAGCACTTATGTGTCTTGAGCTTATACTGAATGCTGTTAATATGAATCTCGTAACATTTTCTGATTTATTTGATAGTCGCCAATTAAAAGGAGACATTTTCTCAATCTTCGTTATAGCGATTGCAGCCGCTGAAGCAGCTATTGGGCCAGCTATTGTTTCGTCCATCCATCGTAACAGAAAATCAACTCGTATCAATCAAGCTAATTTGTTGAATAAATAGTTGTAATCATATAAATAAAGACATATAGAATATTCGCCAAACCAATTAGAATTAGCAAAATGTGTACGACTCATATCATATGCCCATGTTTGCTGAAACGTACGAAATCAAAGTATCTTGGCCCTTTCTCATGAACAGATTCAGAAATAGATTAATATTAATAAAAAAAATTCTGGTAACCTACTGATTCGTCTGGTGTCTACAATATAAGATTCATTTACTACTGATTCTACCGGATCGAAAATTTATGACGTTCCAAAAATTTATAGATCCAATGTCACATTCAGTAAAAATTTATGATACATGTATAGGGTGTACTCAATGTGTACGAGCCTGCCCCACAGATGTATTGGAAATGATACCTTGGGACGGATGTAAAGCTAAGCAAATTGCTCCTGCTCCAAGAACAGAGGACTGTGTAGGTTGTAAGAGATGTGAATCTGCTTGTCCAACAGATTTCTTGAGTGTACGAGTTTATTTATGGTATGAGACAACTCGCAGTATGGGTCTAGCTTATTGATACGTCCCAGAAAACTCCTCTTGAATCCATTTGATTCCTCTTTACCGACAAAAACCCGTGCTCGATAAAAGAGATTATTCCGAGCACGGGTTTTTCTGGTCAAAGTGTATCTTGTCTTTACCACGAGTCATTTTCCTTGGTTAACAATCATTGTGGTTTTGCCGATATCCGCGGGTTCTTCAATTTTATTTCTTCCTTATAGAGGAAATAAGGCGGTTAGATGGTATACAATATGCATATGCTTATTGGAACTCCTTCTAATAACCTATGTATTCTGTTATCATTTCCAATTGGACGATCCATTAATCCAATTGGAGGAGGATTATAATTGGATAAATATTTTTGATTTTCACTGGAGACTGGGGATCGATGGACTTTCGATAGGCCCTGTTTTATTGACGGGATTCATCACGACTTTAGCCACTTTAGCGGCTCGGCCAGTTACTCGAGATTCGCGATTGTTCCATTTTCTGATGTTAGCAATGTACAGTGGTCAAATAGGATCGTTTTCGTCTCGAGACCTTTTACTTTTTTTCATGATGTGGGAGCTAGAATTAATTCCTATTTACCTACTTCTATCCATGTGGGGGGGGAAGAAACGTCTGTACTCAGCTACAAAGTTTATTTTGTACACTGCAGGGGGTTCCATTTTTCTCTTAATGGGAGTTCCGGGTATGGGTTTATATAGTTCCAATGAACCAACATTCAATTTGGAAACATTAACTAATCAATCGTATCCCGTGGCATTAGAAATAATATTTTATATTGGCTTCTTTATTGCTTATGCTGCCAAATCACCGATTATACCCCTACATACATGGTTACCAGATACCCATGGAGAAGCACATTACAGTACATGTATGCTTCTAGCTGGAATCTTATTAAAAATGGGAGCATATGGGTTGGTTCGAATCAATATGGAATTATTACCTCATGCCCATTCTATATTTTCTCCCTGGTTGATGATAATAGGAGCTATTCAAATAATCTATGCAGCTTCAACTTCTCCCGGTCAACGCAATTTAAAAAAAAGAATTGCCTATTCCTCCGTATCTCATATGGGTTTCATAATCATAGGAATTAGTTCCATAACCGATACAGGACTCAATGGGTCCATTTTACAAATAATCTCTCATGGATTTATTGGTGCTGCACTTTTTTTCCTTGCAGGAACGACTTACGATAGAATACGTCTTGTTTATCTCGACGAAATGGGGGGAATAGCTATACTAATGCCAAAAATGTTTATGATGTTCAGTAGCTTCTCGATGGCTTCTCTTGCATTGCCCGGAATGAGTGGTTTTGCTGCAGAATCGGTAGTATTTTTGGGAATAATTACCAGCCCGAAATACCTTTTAATGCCAAAAATACTAATTACTTTTGTAATGGCAATTGGAATGATATTAACTCCTATTTATTCATTATCTATGTCACGCCAAATCTTCTATGGATACAAGCTATTCAATGTTTCAAACTCTTCTTTTTTGGATTCTGGACCACGAGAGCTATTTATTTTGATCTGTATCCTTTTACCCGTAATAGGTATTGGTATTTATCCCGATTTCGTTCTCTCGCTATCAGTTGCCAAGGTGGAAGCTATTCTCTCTAATTACTTTCATAGATAGCTTTCATGGATATGGATAAGGACAAGGTAGAAAATCCTGCGATTTACCAAAAAATACTTCTCTGGAAAAAGAGAAATGAAGTGTTCTTTTTCCTTATCTCAAGTCAAAAATGAAATGAAGTGAATTGAAATTGTAATCAGATACATATGGATTTTTTGAGAATCATTTGAATCAAGGGGTAATTCAAATGATTCTCAAAAAATCGCACAAGCTTTTCCTTAGACTTATATATGATATGGGACGATGCTTCTTGGTATTCTTCAGTGCATTTCGTGACTTTAAACTTTAATTAGATGTTTAATGTGAATGAACCATAACTATGTAATCCTATTCCTAATAGATTGACCCCAAAATAGCAGATCCAAATTATAAGAAATCCTATAGAAGCCACAATTGCCGAAATTGCCGAATTAGTACCTTGTAAACTTTTATTTGTTCTAGTATGTGAATAAATCGCGGATATAGTCCAAGTAATAAATGCCCAAGTTTCCTTGGGGTCCCAATTCCAATAAGATCCCCATGCCTCATTAGCCCATACTGCTCCCGAAAGAATACCTATTGTTAAAAAAGTAAACCCTAGGCCAATGACACGATAACTCCAATGATCCAATCGCTGAGTCAATTGATACCTGTGATAATTTCTAAATAAAAGAAAAGAAGTGTTTTGAAAAACACTTCTTTTTTCATTCAAGTATTTGATCTCACCAAATGAAAAAGGCCAGATTAATAAATGATTGGTTTTACCAATCATATCTATGTTTTTTCTAAATGTAATGACTAGAAGAGCTATTGATAATAATGAGCCACATAAAAGAGCTGCGTAGCTCAATAACATCATACTTACGTGCATCATTAACCAATGGGATTGTAGAGCAGGTACTAATATTGCAGATTGATGTATTTCGGTTGAAAGCCCCGAAGTGGCAAAGCCTTGGGTACAAATAGCACTTGGCGCGGTTATTGCGCTGAAATGATTCATATGGTTCCTAAAATATGGAACCATATGAATAAGAGAAAAACTCCACGAAAGGAATATTAATGATTCATATAAATCATTTAAAGGGAAATGTCCGGAATAAATCCAACGAGTAACTAATAATCCTGTTATACAGAAAAAAGTAGCTATCATGCCTTTTTCTGACGAATCACATAGTCCTATGATTTCGTGGACTAATAAGGTCATCAAATGAGTCGTAATGACGATTGCAATGATTGAAAAAGAGATGTGAGTTAATATATGTTCTAAAGTCAAAAATATCATAAAAAAATCATTAAAAAAAGGGGGGTCCCTCAATTATGGAATGGAAATCGGGAATTCCATTTCTTATAGGATCCCTTGTGCACCCTTTAGGGGATGCCGCCACTCGGATTCGAACCGAGATGCTCTAGCACTGCTTCCTAAGAGCAGCGTGTCTACCAATTTCACCATGGCGGCTTGCTCGAAGTAATAATACCCCACCCATGGACAATCGTCGAGATTGAAGGATTCAACACAATATATTTTTAGGCAAAACTCCAATCAATCAATAAAGAGCCGTTCAAATCAATATTTGAACGTTCAATAATCCTTAGAATAACCCTTAGTAGGGCGCTATAGTGTCAGTTTTCACAATGGATTTTCGTATAGTAGTAGGTGTTCTCCTGGAACAGTTGGAACGAAGAAAAAAAATAGGATTTTTTATGTATCAAAATAAAATTTCAAGGGGGCTTTTGTAAATCTTTGGATAAAATAGCTTGGTATCAATGATTGTAATACCCATTGTGTACACAATTCGTCTTAAGATCTGCCCAATTTTTTTTTATTGTTATTGGGCATATAAAAAATTTCCATTTCGATCGGAACCCTACTCATAATAACAAAATATTGATTGATCCTCCGGTCCAAACAAAACAGAGGATCTTTTTTTTATCACAAAAAATTCACTCATTCGTCGTACATCTATATAGATATAAATGCGATCCAGGGACGTTTATTAATATATAATTAATATAAATTAGGTCAAAACAATAGGGAGTATATGTAGTGAGTGAGAGAGTTACAAAGTCTTAAAACTATCTTAATCAATATTTCAATAAAATATACAAAATAATAATGATAAGGTATCATATAAAGTCAGAATTTTTTTTTGAAAAAAAAAAAGAAAAAAGGTACTGGGAACCCATAGACAGAAGAATTCTTATTCTACATATCATAACAGGCAGTTCTATGTGATATTGATAAGTTCAGAATATTAGTTGATGTGAATCATTCATCTTATAAAAAATCCGATTCATCAAATCTGATCGATTCAGATGAATCCAAGGGTTTAGTATTGGTTTATCGCATAAAAACAAAACTTTTTGACTCCCCGGTAGAAACAGATTGACCTAAAGAAAAAGCTTTTTCTGCGGTCCAATCTCCCTTTCTCCTCCAAATATTTCTACGAATACGCTTTTTTGACCTAGAAGTACGTTTCTTTGGAACCGCCATTCAAAAATAAAAGAGATTACTCATTTTTATAGTTGGATGTGAAAGACATATATTGTTCAAAATGAACCGTTCTTTCTATTCATTATCTAGATCGAATCGGTTCCTATTGGTTCCCATTGATACGAATGATACGAATGAAAAAAGGTTCAAGTTCATATTTTGGTCTATTTAGATGGCGCCGTGTTACATTTTTTTTATTGAATTTAATAAATAGAAAAACTGAAGAACCATTACCTAATCTCAAGAAACCTATAATGTAACATTTTTCTATCAATTGATCAAGCTCAAACATAGGGTTCCGCTAATTTCAATTGAAACGGGACTCGTAGCTAATCTGTTAAATGATACATTACTTTGTATCTATAATAATAAAAAAAGAAAATAAAGGTCATTTTTGTAATCTCTTATTTAAGTTCTATGTGAAGTGATGAGCATCATAGAATAGAATTTCCCATAAGATGAGTCTATTGAAAGCCAATCAATCAGTTCCACAACGATTTAGTTAATGACTCCGAATAAAATAACTAAAATAACTAGGTCGTATTTGATTGGGTCGAGTTATTGGTGGGTCTCATGATCCATAGCTAATAACTAGTAACTAGTGGGAAACTTTTAACTAGCAACTTGGTTATATCATCTGACTAATTCAAACCAAAAATTGTAGTTTGAATTGCGGAAATATGTGGGAAAGCATAATTCAATATTATTTTGTATTTTTGTATTGCGTATTGCATTTTAGTTCTTTCAGATCTTCTTTTTTTTATTGCTCCTTCAAAAAGAGCTAATAGCTGGTGAATCGGAAACAATTAATAAGACTAAAAAAAAAGAATTTTGATTTTATCATGGAACGTACATATGACTATGCATGGATCATACCTTTCATTCCACTTACAGTTCCTATGTCAATAGGATTGGGACTCCTGCTTGTTCCGACAGCAACAAAAAACATTCGTCGTATGTGGGCTTTTTTTAGTGTTTCATTGCTAAGTATAGTTATGGTTTTTTCTGCCGATCTGTCTATTCAGCAAATAAATGGCAGTTTCATCTATCAATATCTATGGTCTTGGACCATCAATAGTGATTTTTCCTTAGAGTTGGGCTGCTTGATCGATCCACTTACTTCTATTATGTTAATACTAATCACTACTGTTGGAATCATGGTTCTTATCTATAGTGACAATTATATGTCTCATGATCAGGGATATTTGAGATTTTTTGCGTCTATGAGTTTTTCCAATACTTCTATGTTGGGATTAGTTACTAGTTCTAATTTGATACAAATCTATATTTTTTGGGAACTGGTGGGAATGTGTTCATATCTATTAATAGGTTTTTGGTTCACCCGACCAATTGCAGCAAATGCTTGTCAAAAAGCGTTTGTAACTAATCGTGTAGGGGATTTTGGTTTATTATTAGGAATCTTAGGTCTTTATTGGATAACAGGTAGTTTCGAATTTCGGGATTTGTTCAAAATATTCAATAACTTGATTCATAATAATGGAGTCAATTCTGTCTTTGCTACTTTTTGTGCCTCCCTATTATTTCTCGGTGCAGTTGCTAAATCCGCACAATTTCCTCTTCATATATGGTTACCCGATGCCATGGAGGGACCTACTCCTATTTCGGCTCTTATACATGCTGCTACTATGGTAGCGGCGGGCATTTTTCTTGTAGCTCGGCTTCTTCCTCTTTTCACAGTCATACCTTATATAATGAATCTCATTTCTTTGATAGGTGTAATAACGGTACTATTAGGAGCTACTTTCGCTCTTGCTCAAAGAGACATTAAGAGAAGTTTAGCTTATTCTACGATGTCTCAATTGGGTTATATTATGTTAGCCCCAGGTATAGGTTCTTATCGAGCCGCTTCATTCCATTTAATCACTCATGCCTATTCAAAAGCATTATTGTTTTTAGGATCCGGATCCATTATCCATTCTATGGAACCTATTGTTGGATATTCTCCAGATAAAAGCCAGAACATGATTCTTATGGGGGGTTTAACCAAATATCTTCCAATTACAAAAACTACGTTTTTGTTAGGTACACTTTCTCTTTGTGGTATTCCCCCTCTTGCTTGCTTTTGGTCCAAAGACGAAATTCTTAATGATAGTTGGTTGTATTCACCTATTTTCGCGATAATAGCTTGTTTCACAACAGGATTAACTGCATTTTATATGTTTCGTATGTATTTACTGACTTTTGAAGGGCATTTACGCGTTCATTTTAAAAAATACAGCGGCGCCACAAATAGCTCGTCCTATTCAATATCGATATGGGGGAAAGAGGCATCAAAATCAGTTAACAGTGGTTTGCTGTTATCAACAATGAATAATAATAATAATAAAAAGGTTTCCTTTTTTTTGAATAAGACATATGAAATTGATAAGAATGTAAGAAACGTGATGCGATCTTTTAGTACTAGTACTTATTTTGTTAAAAAAAACACTCCCATATATCCCCATGAATCGGACAATACAATACTATTGCCTCTGCTTGTATTGGTTCTATTTACTTTGTTCGTTGGATCCATAGGGATTAATTTCGGTCAAGGAGTAATGGATATGGATTTAGATATATTATCGAAATGGTTAACTCCATCGATAAACTTCTTACATAAAAATTCGAATGATTCCGGGGATTGGTATGAATTTGTGATAAATGCCATATTTTCAGTCAGTATAGCCTGTTTCGGAATATGGATAGCGTTCGTTTTATATGGGTCTGTTTATTCATCATTCCATAATTTGGACTTAATGAATTTATTTGTCAAAATGGATTCTAAGAGAATTTTATTGCAACGAATAAGAATAATAAATGGGATATACAATTGGTCATATAATCGTGGTTACATAGACGTTTATTATGCAACAGTATTCACTCGAGGTATAAGAGGGTTAGCCAAACTAACTCATTCTTTTGATAGACGAATCATTGATGGAATCACGAATGGGTTTGGTATTGCCAGTTTTTTTGTCGGAGAGGGAGTCAAGTATGTAGGGGGGGGGCGAATCTCTTCTTACCTATTCTTGTATTTTTCTTATGTATCAATATTTTTAGTAATTTACTTTTTTTGTTCATTAGCATAAATCCAATAATGATTATCCAGGCCTTCAGGAGTTTCTTTTTCTGTCGTAGACAAAGATATTTTTTTTTGTATCATTTCACTAAAAATTGACAAACTTGGTGGATATGTGAAAGATATTATTTTCTTTCCATCTCTTTTGGAAATGTCAAAAAAGTATTGGGACATTTCATTTCTTACAGCATTTGCAAATTGATTGTTGTCGTTTATATACCGCAATGGCCGGTTCCATCGTTGATAGTCGAAAAGAAGAGTAACAAGAGGTTTTTCAAACCAGAATAGTTGCTTATCTTTAAGTTTAAGTATTTCCAACTCCCAATCTTCTTGATCCCCATAAGAATAAGAAATGCCATTGTCATAAACAGTGCTATGGTTATACCATGTCTCTTGAAAGCGAAAGTCTAATTCATCCTTTGTTTTTTCCTTTCCATTCACTCGGATCTCTTCCGTTTCATCTATTTTGTCCGGATCCTCCTTTTCTTCCGAACAAAGGGAAGGGCCTTCTTCGGTGGATCCCTTTTGTTCCTGTTCAGCCCCCTTCGTTTCGGAAGCTGTTTCTATTTTTACATCTCCTTCTTCCTCAGTTTCCTCCCCTTCTTCCGTTTCTGAGATTTCTTTCAGTTTCTTAGTGACAATAGGCGATGGTATTCTGCCTAAATAGTAGACACAGGTGATAAACAAGAGAATACTAAAGATTCGAGCCATAGAATTTCTCAATTCTGACACAAGATACTTATTAGATCTAATGTACTTATTCGATCTAATAGAATGATTTTGCTGTATCCAGAATAATACCAATCCAACCCATTTCATGAAT